AAAAATATGGTGGACTAACTGATCTTTACATCAGTTGATGAAAGAGCCCAATGCAACAAAATGCATGTTGGGTCTTTGAAACAGTTCGAATCATTTTGATAATAATCAGTTTGATCTGTTTTACCGAGAAAGTCTACGGTTCGAGTCCGTATAGCCCTAATACATTCTATTTTTCGATTTTTGTATAGACATTCCATTTTAGTTTAGTATAGTTTTCATTTCCTCATTAGTACTTGTTTATAGACGGAGCTGTACGGTTGGTTCATTTCTATGAAATTAAAGCATTACCACATACTTATGTAAATAAATAGGAACAGCAAAATAAAAAAAAAAATGCATTCCAATGGATCTAATCAGTTCGGTATGTGTCAAATCTAGGACAAGAAAAAGAAAGAAAATATAAAAAAAGTTCGATACATTAGATTGTGTTTACGTATTCCTATTTGTATCAAATCAATAGAAGTAATGATCCTTTACCTGGATTTTAATGAAAAGAATACTTCGATTCTAATAGAATATGCTAAAATAGAATAGGCTAAAAACCCCTAGACATTTTTTCTTCGATGACTACTGAAAATCTTTTTATCAGTTTTTATAATGAATATTTTGCTATGTTGAATTATTTCATTATATAATTTTCATTCTATATGTATTATCCAAATACATAGAATTTCTAATAACTACTAAATGCATAGTTATTTTAACTAACTAATAAATAGAAAAATAGAAAGTTTCTTTTCGCATTTCTAAATAGAAAATCATTAGAAAATCTAAATCGAATAAAAAAACATAGTATTCTATTTCATAGTTATGAAACCTAGTTATAGTATAACTATTCATTAGATTACATTAATTAGATTAGTAATAGAATATTCTATTAGGTTAGGTTTAGGTTCGGTTGGATTAGTCTATACATGTTTAATATTTAATTCAATTCCTTTTTTATTTATTATTTTTTCATTTCATTTAAAGAGTAAAGGATAGAGCAATTTTTTTATAGAGAATCCAGAAAGCGAGATAAAGTGAGGTGAAAGAGTTTTGTTTGTGGAAAAATGCCTTAGGTCGACACCATATCTAAAGAGAATCGAAATCAAAAACGTAATCGGGATTCTGTTGGATGAATCTTTAAACAATACATGCCACACTGCAACTAAACTCTAAACTATGCACTTTGAGTTGATCAAACTCGATTCTAATTTCACCTAGGAAAAGAAATTATGGATGAATTGACAATGCCAACTCGAATCAAATAATTCAGCATATTCCACATTAATAGGAGTACATTTATGTTTCTGCTTCACGAATATGATATTTTTTGGGCATTTTTAATAATATCAAGCGTTATTCCTATCTTGGCATTTGTAATTTCAGGAGTTTTAGCCCCGGTTAGAGAAGGACCAGAGAAGCTCTCCAGTTATGAATCGGGTATAGAACCCATGGTGGATGCTTGGTTACAATTCCGAATCCGCTATACCATGTTTGCTCTAGTTTTTGTTGTTTTTGATGTTGAAACGGTATTTCTTTATCCATGGGCAATGAGTTTCGATGTATTGGGTGTATCCGTATTTATCGAAGCTTTAATTTTCGTGCTTATCCCAATTGTTGGTTCAGTTTATGCATGGCGAAAGGGAGCATTGGAATGGTCTTAACTGAATATTTAGACAATAAAAAAGAAGGAAAATATTACATTGAGACAGTTATGAATCTGATTGAGTTTCCATTACTTGACGAAACTACCCCCAATTCAGTTATTTCAACTACATCGAATGATCTTTCAAATTGGTCAAGACTCTCCAGTTTATGGCCGCCTCTCCATGGTACCAGTTGTTGCTTCATTTTCCTTTTTGCTTCATTACTTTGCTCGCGATTCCACTTTGATCGTTATGGATTGGTACCAAGATCAAGTCCTAGGCAAGCCGACCTTATTTTAACAGCCGGCACTGTGACAATGAAAATGGCTCCTTCTTTAGTGAGATTATATGAGCAAATGCCTGAACCAAAATACGTCATTGCTATGGGAGCCTGTACTATTACAGGAGGGATGTTCAGTACTGATTCCTATAGTACTGTTCGGGGAGTCGATAAGCTAATTCCTGTGGATGTTTATTTGCCGGGCTGCCCACCTAAACCAGAGGCAGTTATAGACGCTATAACAAAACTTCGTAAGAAGATATCCCGAGAAATAATTGAAGATAGAACTGTATCTCAACAGGAAAATCGATGTTTTACTACCAATCACAAGTTTGATGTTCGACGCAGTACTCATACTGGAAATTACGATCAAGGATTGCTCTATCCATCACCATCGACTTCAGAGATATCTTCTGAAACATTTTGCAAATCCAAAAGTTCAGTATCTTCTTACGAATTAGTGAATCAGGCAGGGTTCTTTTGTGCAGAATAAGAAACAGGAGGTCAATCTTTACAAATTTCATTGTAAATGTGAAATACTTATACAAATGTGGGAGAGATCAAGACAATGCAGCAGGATCGTTTAGCTGATTGGCTAGTCAAGCATGAGTTAGTTCATAGATCTTTGGGCTTCGATTACCGAGGAATAGAGACTCTACAAATAAAAACCGAGGATTGGGACTCCATTGCTGTCATTTCATATGTATATGGTTATAATTATTTACGCTCTCAGTGTGCCTATGATGTAGCACCCGGCGGATTTTTAGCTAGTGTGTATCATCTTACGAGAATACAGTATGGTATAGATAAACCCGAAGAGGTATGCATAAAAGTATTTGCTCCAAGGAATAATCCTAGAATCCCGTCTGTTTTCTGGATTTGGAGAAGTGCTGATTTTCAAGAACGCGAATCTTATGATATGTTGGGAATCTCTTATGATAATCATCCACGCCTTAAACGTATCTTAATGCCGGAAAGTTGGATAGGCTGGCCTTTACGTAAGGATTATATTACCCCAAATTTCTATGAAATACAAGATGCTCATTGAATGATAAGAAACAAATGTTCACTTATATGACACGACTCCAGATTTCATTCAAGTCAAGGAATTTACGTTCCGTTTTAGATGAAAGAGAATAACTACTGGACTATAATTCGTATTATGGATAGGCTAAGCTAAAAAGGGCTTGATTGATATTACCCAATTAATTTGGAAAATATCATATTCATTTCGTTCGTATGAGCAGAAAAAATAGGATGAATCAAAAGAGTTCTGCACCATGAACTTTGTACCGCGCACATCACTTAGATGGACCCAGGAAGGTAACATAAGCAAGAATGGAGAAATAGAATAAATTAAATATAAAAGAAAATACTAAATTAATAAATGAAAAGAAATTGGATTTGATTTGTACTGTGTTTGAAATGCATTCTGTCTATTCTTATCCTTCAACTACTCTTTTTGATATATATATGTCTTTTTGATATATATATGAAGACTTTACATTTTTTTGAGTGAGAGAAAGCACAATATTCACGAACAAAAAAGAAAAAAGAAACAAAAAATAAAGGGAAGCATAAGCTCACTTTGTTCTTTACCATAACCATACATATATTTTTTACCGACCTCTAAAAACTGGTGTATATATCTATATACCTAGATGAATAAATATGTATCATACTCTAGACTATTAACGAATATGTATCTGAATCCCGATCCATCTCGATTAATTTGTATGAATATCTATCCGATACATTTTTTCTGTTGTGTCAGGAACCAGATTTGAACTGGTGACACGAGGATTTTCAGTCCTCTGCTCTACCAACTGAGCTATCCCGACCATTTCTTGTGCATCATCCTAGTGGAGTACTTGTACTTATGTCAATTAAAGTAAGTAAAATCAAAAAATAGTCAAAAATATTACTTAGTAAATGTAAGGATAATGATATGGATTCTAAATGATTTAATAATAGAGATTCCTTGCCTATATATATATGTTCATTTGTATGGGATCAAATCCAAAGATTTCTGTTTGGTTGGATTCATTTGTGAAAGAGTAAAATGAATGAGAAAGATAGTTAATTTTGTTTGAACCATTGCTGACAAAAAGAGGATAAAGACTTAGCTTAGTAAGTAAAATGGGCTTTTTTTTTTTGGGGATAGAGGGACTTGAACCCTCACGATTTCTAAAGTCGACGGATTTTCCTCTTACTATAAATTTCATTGTTGTCGGTATTGACTGACACGTAGAATGGGACTCTCTCTTTATTCTCGTCCGATTAATCAGTTTTTCAAAAGATCTATCAAACTTTGGAATGAATGGTTTGATTACTTAATATTCGATTCTTCGTTCACCTTCCATTGGAATGCATTTCTGCAATTATTCAGAATTTCCTAATAAACATTAATATTAATAATATAATTTATAATATAAATATATTATATGATATGGATTTATATGATATGGATTCGGATCATGATTAATCGTTTGATATGTAAGTATGTATACGTACGTATTAGGTATATCCGTCCATCCTTTCCGTAATTTCGATAGAGGGATTACAGCTACCAACGCAACGTAGTCAACTCTATTCGTTAGAACAGCTTCCATCGAGTCTCTGCACCTATCCTTCCTTTTTGATTCTAGTTTTATAAACCCTTGTTTTATCAAAATATCCGGATTTGGCTCAGGATTGCCCGTTTTTAATTCCAGGGTTTCTCTGAATTTGGAAGTTAACACTTAGCAGGTTTCCATACCAAGGCTCAATCCAATCAAGTCCGTAGCGTCTACCAATTTCGCCATATCCCCTTTCCTTTTTCTTTTAGACCGAGATCCATTTGTAATTTCATCCATCTCTTTCATTTATTTATTTGGAAACCATTGAATTTATTAGATAATGATTCCTATATCGAAAAATGTAGGGGATATTTTCCTTTTTTGACCATGCTCTATCAGTTCATCTTTATTGGATTGCATAAACCTTGTTTATTTCAATCAGAAATGATTCTATCATTGATGTATTTGCAATTCAATATGAATAAATATATCCCACATATATTTTCTCTCTCTCTTTCATTTTTACAGTGTTATTTGGAATACTGTAACGTTCGATATTCATTTTTTTTTCTTCCTACCTCCTCCTTTTCCAAATGAAACCAGAATAATGTCGCATTCTAATTTAGATTGTATCTTTATCCTTATCTTATTCTTTTATTAGGACCGATCCGCTAGAATTTCATTAGCATAATTTGCTATAACTGCTTTAGTTAAGCTTTAAGAAAAATTCTCCTTTTTCTAATCAGAATTTCCAATTTCATTTGGTATGATCATAGAGATAGATTTTCATTAATGAAATATTATGCTATTTATTATATTCTTAACTTAAGTATATTATATTCTTAACTAAAAGATTCGAATATATTTTCTAATATCTTTTATTTTATATACTTTTAGTATATTATCTATATTTTATATTATTATATTATCTATATTTTTTTATATTTATATATTTTATATTATATATATTTATTTTTTTTATATATTAATATATCTATATAATAATAATATATATACATTATATTATATATATACAATTATACAATTAATATACCTAATTACTAATTATATATTATGTATACATATACACTGTATTTTATATACCGAAATTCTACATACATAATTATAGTTCTAGTATAGAAGATACATTCATAATACATAATATATGTTATATTATTTTTATTAAGAATAAATTTCTAATTAGAACTTGTAACTATGGAACTATGAACTATATAGTTATAGTTTTCCTGTAGTTCATATGAAATTAATAGCTAAGATTAATAGTAAAGATCCGACATTTTTATGAATTCCTATACACTATTTGTAAGACTATTTCTGTTATACGAGAGCCCGCTTAGCTCAGAGGTTAGAGCATCGCATTTGTAATGCGATGGTCATCGGTTCGACTCCGATAGCCGGCTTTTGCTCTATCAATTTTTCTATGATTGATAATCTCGCCCTCTCCTTTTTTTCTCCAAATGAAATGCTGGATCCCTGATCTATTATGTCGTGGTAACTTACAACTATTAATAAATCAACTAATAAATCAACTATTAATAAATAATGAATTAGAACAATTAGATCTCTACCGAAGAAATCATCAAACAGAGCCTCAACTTCTTATCCTTATCCTATATGCCTTATCCTAATATATATACATATATATACAATATATATATATATAGACAAAAAATCTATACAAAAAATACAGATATTGATAGAATTTCTTTATTTTTTTTTTTTTACTTGTAGTACTTTAGTGGATTTTGCTTTGTTTATCCTTTAGTTCAGTTTTAATTTCGATTTATTGTGTAAAATGAAATTTCAATAAAATAAAAAAGGAGTCTTTATGTCTCGTTACCGAGGACCTCGTTTCAAAAAAATACGCCGTCTGGGAGCTTTACCAGGACTAACTAGTAAAAGGCCTAGATCCGGAAGTGATCTTAAAAACCAATTGCGTTCTGGGAAAAGATCGCAATATCGTATTCGTCTAGAAGAAAAACAGAAATTACGTTTTCATTATGGTCTGACAGAGCGACAATTACTTAGATATGTACATATCGCTGGAAAAGCCAAAGGGTCAACAGGTCAGGTTTTACTACAACTACTTGAAATGCGTTTGGATAACATCCTTTTTCGATTGGGTATGGCTTCGACCATTCCTGGAGCCAGGCAATTAGTTAACCATAGACATATTTTAGTTAATGGTCGTATCGTGGATATACCAAGTTATCGTTGCAAACCCCGAGATATTATTACTACGAAGGATAACCAAAGATCAAAAGGTCTAATTCAAAATTCTATTGCTTCATCTACCCACGAGGAATTGCCAAAACATTTGACTATTGACTCACTCCAATATAAAGGAGTAGTAAATCAAATAATAGATAGTAAATGGATCGGTTTGAAAATAAACGAGTTGTTAGTCGTAGAATATTATTCTCGTCAGACTTGAACCTAACGAAAATAAGAAAAGATAGGTTCATAGAATTTTGCCTCCTTTTCACCGAACTAAATAGACCTAAGGGTCTTAATCCACATTTTTAGCATTAACGTATCACAAATGGATCACCAGTAGGATTTTTTTCTTTTTTGCTCTTTCCTATATTTTACGTACTACAGTAATTAGGAATAGAGAATTTATATCAAATAAGAGAAAAGTCTTATTGCTGGAATGATGGTATCAATTGTTATTTGATTTGATACATATTGGTCGGTAACGTTGTTAAATTAACAGAAACGGAAAGAGAGGGATTCGAACCCTCGGTAAACAAAAGCCTACATAGCAGTTCCAATGCTACGCCTTCAACCACTCGGCCATCTCTCCTATATAATCTTATTATTGACTAGAAACTGAATGAATAGCGAGTTATTCATATTACTGCCATACAGGTAGGACCAATCACGGATTCCATAGGAAAAATTCTTTTCCAATTTAATATTTCTTAACAACAACTTCGCGCATGAGCTACCCCACGGATCTCTTCCAAATTCATGAATCAATCGTCCCATGGATTTTTCTATTTCGATTGTATAGCGTGCCGTATACACCTTATGCAAACAGAACGTATGGTTATTCTACTCTTACTCTATTTTCTCATGTTTATCATGGATTGATTATTCCATTCTTTTTTCTCTTTGGATCATAACCAAATCAAAACTTCTCGAGTTATCAGAATTCGTAGTAAAATAAAGTCCTTAGTTATTCAACGTAGATGAAATAGTAATAGTTCTGCTCATTGGTATACTAAAAAATAGGAATGAAATCTAATCAGATTCAATTATTTCATATCTCTCGTTGTCCAAATAAAAAGGGGAACCATTTGAGCGGAAAGCCCATATCTATCTATTTCTTAGAATATAATTATTCTGTTTTTATGTTATTTTGTACTGTAAAATTCCTTTGTTTGTGGGATCATTTTCCCCGAGGGGAATGAAAAGAATTATAGAATGGATTGCTAATTATGCCTAGATCTCGTATAAATGGAAATTTTATTGATAAGACCTTTTCCATTGTAGCCAATATCTTATTACGAATAATTCCGACAACGTCAGGAGAAAAAAAGGCATTTACCTATTACAGAGATGGTGCGATTTGATTTTTTTTCTTATTTTTTGAGCCCTCACCTCAGTCTTACGAGAGAGAGAGGCGGTTCGGGATAGAAAGAACCAAATTATTGAAATAAACCTACGCTTGGTGAAGGTGAAGTTTGGAAATAGAACAATTCCTTCTGTCGTGTATCCTCGATTGATGCAGCCTCAGATGCTTCAATTGTCGATTTTAGTATTGAGCGAAAGGTTACACCTATAGGTTCTGTATTGCAGGTCAATCCTACTTCACTAGTACCAATAGGCAGCATAGGGGAAAAAGCACTACACCTAGGAATAGGAATCAACAACACAAAAACTTTGTTATATTTGTTATAAATTATCCCTTTTCCTTATCGGGATCGGAACTTAGAAAAATGGTTGGGACAACAAACATCCATCTCGTTTGTATTTTGGATACCTGTATAACCATCGAAGACTGTTGAAGTGACTAATTCCTGGAAATTTAGAGGCGTTGAGGACAAAGAAATTGTTGGAGTTACCATTTCTATCTAGCACTAATATGATTGGTGTTAAGAAAAAACCTCTTGCGGGAAGGCTGGCTAGAGATTTCTTGTAAAAATACTAGCTCCCATCAGTTCATAATGAGAATATTTAACTCCATTTTTGATTCTATGTATTATTCTCATCTCATTATGCGCATCACATAAGGGAGGAGCCGTATGAGATGAAAATCTCATGTACGGTTCTGGAACGGAGATTTTTTGAATAGAATGAACGACCGTAACGGATGTTGGCTCAATCTGAAGGAAATTATGCGGAAGCTTTACAGAATTATTATGAAGCTACGCGACCAGAAATTGATCCCTATGATCGAAGTTATATACTCTATAACATAGGCCTTATACACACAAGCAATGGAGAGCATACAAAAGCTTTGGAATATTATTTCCGTGCACTAGAACGAAACCCATTCTTACCACAAGCTTTTAATAATATGGCCGTGATCTGTCATTACGTGCGACTATCTCCACTATAGAAAGAAGGAAAAAAGATCAAATTGGCTAGTAAATAACTAGTCAATAAATAGGCTTTCTACATATGCATCGTTCAAAGCAACGATTTTTATCAGCTGTAGCAAGGAAAGAGACTTCACGAGAACCACAATAGGAAGAAAAAAAGTACGGCCTATATACTATACTCTATGGATAAAGGATCAAATTGATAGAGAAAGCACCGTAAAGATCAATTAGCGAGCTATTGGGTCGATACAGTTAAGAACTGCTTACTTATGTCATGATATGGGACAAAAAAAGTTAGGAATCAACTTATGTAATAGAGTCGATCCACTAAGGTATTGAGCAGCGGTGTAGCATCAGATCCCAAAGATAGTAAGTTCTTTTTTCTTATGGAGAAAAGTCTTTTTCAAAGATTCTATATGAATTTCATATATGAAACCGAGATAGTTACCTTTCAGAAAATTCTAACGATATAGGGGATATCTATGCTTCAGTCTTCTGAAGGTGGGAGAAAAGATCAAACTGATTATTGATCAAAATTAGGGTTTGAAACTTATGTAATTAACTTCTTTTGGTTAACCCAAGAAAAAAAATGGGCTAGATCTATGAGAAATCTAATTCAGTTAGCATAGGGTAGATTAAGATAGGACACAAAAAGAATCAATTTATGAGCCGTATGAGGTAGGAAACTCTCAAGTACGGTTCTAAGGAAAGGAACCACCTATTCCGACCGGGGAGAACAAGCCATTTTACAGGGTGATTCTGAAATTGCGGAGGCTTGGTCCGATCAAGCTGCTGAGTATTGGAAACAAGCTATAGCGCTTACGCCAGGTAATTATATTGAAGCACATAATTGGTTGAAGATCACAAAGCGCTTCGAATTCGAATAAGACCATTCTCGTTTTTAATTCATTAAAATAGGTTTGGTTCTTGGATCCATCAATCAAATAAAATGGATCTCGT